TCTATTTGGAATCGTTTTAGGTCTAATTCCTATTACTTTGGCTGGATTATTCGTAACTGCATATTTACAATACAGACGTGGTGATCAGTTGGACCTTTGATTAATTAATACCTTGCTTTTCTGACCTCCTTCGGATTCAAGAAAGGGGGAGGTCAAATTCCGATTGCTGTTCCATTTTTTACGTAAAAATTTCGACCTAAAAAAACAAGAACGGAATCACGCTCTGTAGGACTTGAACCTACGACATTGGGTTTTGGAGACCCACGTTCTACCGAGCTGAACTAAGAGCGCTTTCTTACCACGAAATTACAAAAAAAAAGACTGTAAGGAAAAAAAGTCTTTATTTTTTTTAACTACAATACATGTTGAAGGGCTATAGGATGATATATAATATGATATAAAATAGAAATTAAAGAGTAGGTATGTCATGTCCAATTTTTATTGATTTCAATGGACCCTCGTTATGGCTCTGAGGCGAAGTGATAGGTAGGGATGACAGGATTTGAACCCGTGACATTTTGTACCCAAAACAAACGCGCTACCAAGCTGCGCTACATCCCTTTCATTTCAATTCAATTGGATTACAATGTCATTGTAGAGAATTCCTGCCCTCTTTTCTATATACTTATTTTATTTTCTTCATTGATATACATATTATCTTGCTATTTTGATCTTTCTATTTCGTCTTTTTTTTTGATCTCATATCATTTTTTTATCATATAATAATAAATTTATCATATAATAATAAACTTTTTTTTTTATTTTATTATATGATATTCTATGGTATATGAAAAAATAAAATAGGAAAAAAGATATATATTTTGTTCTTTTAAGAAAAGGAAAATCTTATCTATCAAAGCGTTGTACATTTCAATTTTAATTCTGGATTCTGTGTACAAACCAAACGAAAGTGGCTTTTTTTATATATACATCTGATCTTTTTTTATTTAACTATATATCTGATCTGATCATATATGTATTACCATTAGGTATTACAATAAATATTATTTATTACAATTATATTACAATTATTACAATAAGGAGGATTTAAAATGCGAGATCTAAAAACATATCTATCTGTAGCCCCGGTAATAAGTACTCTATGGTTCGGGGCTTTAGCCGGTCTATTGATAGAGATCAATCGCTTTTTCCCGGATGCGTTGACATTCCCGTTTTTTTCATTCTAGTTATTTTATTAACATAACAATAACGGGGGGTGTGAAGAAGATTAGAGATACAATTAAATATCTGTGACTGCTACCTCCTCTTCTTTATTTTTATAAAAATTATTCTATTTTTTTTTTGTTTTTTCTAAATAAAAAAAAATAGAATAAAAGAAAGTTTATTGAACCGCAGCAAAATTCAGAGCGCGGGCCCCGTCTTCAAGTAAATTAACATCAATTAAGAAAACGGAAATAAAAATGTAGCTAGGGCGAGAGTATCATATACGATGTTTAAATGAAATACTGTACTAAACTTCTAATTTAAATATATTTTCAAAGCATTGTATTACTTATTATTTTATTACTTTTTTTTTTATTAGGATATTGGGTTGCAATGAAATTTTTTATAATTTTATTTATGGATTTGATTTCGAGCTAGCAACTTCGATTTTTTTTTATTCCGCTCTTCTTCTCTTCAGATCGGAAAATCGAAGCGTTGAGTAAATAAAAAACCAAGGTGAGGGAGGGGCTCATGGCCAAGGGTAAAGATGTCCGAGTAAGAATTATTTTGGAATGTACCGGTTGTGTTCGAAACAATGTTAATAAGAAACCAAGAGGCATTTCCAGATATAGTACTCAAAAGAATCGACACAATACGCCTAATCGATTGGAATTGAGAAAATTCTGTCCCTATTGTTCCAAGCATACAATTCATGGGGAGATAAAGAAATAGACGGAAACGATAGCGGCTTTACAGGGAAGATGAAAAATGATATATTAACAAAAAATATCCTATTAGGATATAATATGGGAAGATAAAATCTATTTATAAAATTGTATATACAATTTTAATAAATTTAATATTGTAAATAATTTCAATATTGTAAATTCTATATTGAAATATAAACAAGAAAAAAGGAAAATCCTATTTATTTTACTTGATCGGATCAAAAATGATTTAGAATTATAAGAAATAGGATTTTCAAAATAAGGACTAAACAAACCATGGATAAATCCAAGCGACTTTTTTTTAAGTCCAAGCGACCCCTTCGTAGGCGTTTGCCCCCGATCCAATCGGGGGATCGAATTGATTATAGAAATATAAGTTTAATTACTCGATTTATTAGTGAACAAGGAAAAATATTATCTAGGCGGGTAAATAGATTAACTTTAAAACAACAACGATTAATTACTATTGCTATAAAGCAAGCCCGTATTTTATCTTTGTTACCTTTTCTTAATAATGAAAAACATTTTGAAAAAAACGAATTGGTCGCTCGCACTTCTGGTCTTAGAACTAGAAAAAAATAGGGTTAATCTTCAATTGAATCAAAATAAAAATTCGAACCCGAGCTCAAATTAAATTGATATTTTGGTCGAAAAATCTTAAAATCTAGATTTGATTGTCGTCGTCTTGTAAGAAAAAAACGAATTGGAAAAAAAAATCGTTTTTTTTTATCTAAATTCAAGTTTTTACTCAGTTTGGCTACCTGATCATATTCTCTTATTTTATCATATTAATTTCTATTCTACCTTCTCGGAATTCATTCTCCCGGAAATAACATGTATGTAAAACATCCCGATGTACTCCTTCCACTTTCCTTATTTTCTAATGTCAGTCGAAATCATATAAAGACAATTCCTATTTAATATAGCTAGTTGCGCAAGTATTTTACGATTAAGAAGCAACTGTCTCTTGGACAGATTGTTTATGAATCTACTATAACTATAGGATACCCCGCTTTCGCGAATTACTGCATTTATCCGAGTGACCCATAAACGACGAAAATTTCTTTTGTGCTTATCTCTATCCCGATGGGCCGAAACCAAAGCTCTTATTTTTTGTTGAATAATAGTTCGAGTAAGTCTTGAATGCGCCCCTCGAAAACTTGATGTGAATAAACGAATTTTTGTTCTACGCCTCCGCGCTATATATCCTCGTCTAATTCTGGTCATTGAATAAACGAAACTTTGATGAATAACTAATAAATTTCTTTTCTTTCAGTTATTCGTTTTCCCCCTTCTATATTAACAAAACGGATTCTGCCAATGTATAAAATAATAATTCCAACGGCTTTTGCTACTATAACCTTCCCAACCACGATTTGTTCTTTTTTTTTCTAGGTATTTCGCCTAGAAAAAGAGAAAAAAAAAATTGTATTGATATTGGGTATCAAACAAAAACCGAATAAAAAAGTAATAACTAGAAATAGCTAAAAAATTAGTGGGTTCCATCGTTTCTATGGTTATTTCTTAAACGGTGAGGTCTGCTCTATACACCGGAGCCCCTTTCCTCATTTAATCATTTAATCAATGCTATTGCTAACTTGTACAGTTCATACTTTTTAGCTCTACTCATGAATTCTCCAGTAATAGTTCTTTCACAACGAGATCTATCTATACAGTAACGGTATTTAATTATGAAAATTAGCGGATTGGCTGACCCTGTTAGTCCGTTCTTGCAAGAGTAGGGGCATAACTTTCGGCCTTTTTTTATTTAAATTTAAATTTAAATAAGATTTCCCCTGCTTAACGACTAATCATTTGCTACCAATGGGAATTCTTTCTCATTTTAAATTGAAAATTGAAAATTGAGGTGATTAATGCACCAATGGAAACCATAAATTTGATACACAAGAGAGGGGTATGATAAATGTTTTTTTTAGATAGCGAAGGGCTTTCTTCTATTCTATCCTATTCATCCGTACTGCTCACGGATAGCGGAAAAATGGTTTCCTTTATTTTATCTTATCCGAACCCATGATCTGAACGAGTCGCACATACACCCGAGTACATGTTCCTCGGCGCTGAGGGCATCCCCCAAGTGCGGGGGATTTGGTGACATTTCTGATTGGCTGTCTTGTGTTTCTAATAAGTTGTTTAATAGTTGGCATGTTGAATCGTATGCATAATGGGCTGGTTTAGATCGATCCTAACCGGACGATTATGAGTTATTTATTTTCTATATTAATTTTCTATATTAATAGTTAAAAAAAGAAAAGAATAAAAATAATAAATAAAATCGCAAACTGCGATTGCATAAAATTCCTGCTATTTTTTAGGCAACTGCTACAAGATCAACAATTCCATAAGCTTGGGCTTCTGTGGCTGACATAAAAACATCTCGTTCCATGTCTTCGGATACAACCCATAAGGGTTTACCCGTTCTTTGTGCATAAACCTTTGTTAGGATTTCGCGAAGTTTCAGTAGTTCTTCCGCTTCCAGGACAAATTCTCTTGCTTGTGCTTCATAAAAACCAGCAATAGGTTGATGAATCATTACCCTGAGGATATAAGATAATCGATGGTTACTCTATCTCGACTGATACGGTGACGAGAAAGAGAAGAGATAACGAATAATAAGAAAAAAAAAAAGATAAAATTGAACAACCGTACAGGCATTGTTTGCGCATTGCATACGGCTCCACAATAGAATTGACTTTTACCTTTCATTGAATAAAAACAGAGAATATTTCATTTCTCATGCCTAGATCGGTAAATAATACAATAACCGCCCTTCTTTTTTTTTAGGAGTTAAAAAAATACTATGGTGGTTCCGTTGCTTTATTTCATGGGCGATTTAGCAATCCCAAAGTTTCTTTTTTCAAATGCAAATAAAAAAATAATATAATTTTTTTTTTCGTACTCTTTCATAACATAAATGTGTTAAGAGTCCTCGGGCGTGAAAACAAAAAAGTTTGTGACGCTGAAATAGATCCCGATAGATAAGATAAAATCGTAAATATCCCTATATCTCATACTAATCTTTCGATACATAATCTACCGTTTTAAAAAACAAGAAAAAAAAATTTCTTATATCGAATTCGAAATGCCATGCTATTATTACTCTATTATTACTTAATATTCATAGTTCAGACGGTGAAGGCATAGTTTTCTTTCAAATAAAAACCCATTGGCGCCGAGCGTGAGGGAATGCTAGACGTTTGGTAATTTGTCCTCCGACCAGGATAAAAGATCCCATTGAAGCGGCTAATCCCATGCATACTGTCTGTACATCCGGTCGCACGAATTGCATAGTATCATAAATAGCTATTCCCGGTATTACCCATCCGCCGGGAGAGTTTATAAATAAATACAAATCTTTGGTCTCACTCTCTATACTGAGATATACCATAAGACCGATAAGTTGATTCGAAATCTCGCTATCAACATCTTGACCTAAAAACAGTAATCTTTCTCGATAAAGTCGATTGATTAGGATAAAAAACTACCCCCTATAAATCGTACATGCACCTTTTGATGCATACGGTTCACCAAATAAATCGCGAAAAAAAAAGAATCAATGTGTAGATTCCAGCCCCCCCCCCTTTTTGCTAGTGAGTTCTGTCTAACTTCTATTCTAACGGAGGGCTTTTCTTCCATTTTTCAAGAAAGATGAGTTTTGATGTGTTTACATCTAAAAAATAATTCATTAAACTTATCAAACTAACTTCATCATTGATGTATTTTTCATCGTGATCCAATTCAAATCGTGATGCCATTTTCTTGTTCCCGAAGGGTCTTATTCAATTCTTTTAGGTTTGCGCTCTACTCCGAGTAAAGATCCGCCCGATTTTGATTTGCACATATAGGGCAAATGCCCCCATACCACACCCTTTTGCTACACTTTTTTTTTTCATTTCATGCTTTACGTCGAATATTTAATGTATTCATCATATTATTCCATTGATTATGATTATCAATTTGATATTACTTCTACTTATCTACTTATAAATTCTAAATTAAATAGAATAGGATACAAGTAGTAATGCTCGATATATTACTTTACTGATTGGTTTTTTCTAAACGAAGCCTGGATACTTCATTTTAGTGGTCCAAACAAGCAAGCCAACCATAAATTATTCTAAATTGGATAATATTAATCTGTATACCCCAAAAAGTAAAGCAATTGCACTTAATTTTATTTCACGCTCCCAATTTTTGATGATTTAGATTTAATCAATCTTTCTTGGGCGAAACAGAGTATATCCCAATCGGGGGGGAGAACGGGAAAATCCCATATGACCCAATATATCTGACAAGTCGCACTATATGTCAATCCAAATTGAATCGTCCTCTCCAGGATTTCGAAAAGGAACTTTTGGAACACCAATAGGCATTTAATGAAAAAAAAATGAAATACTCTAATTCATCACTTTGATGTGAAAGCGTAACAATGAATTTTTTTTTTCATAAAGTGTTAATAAGATTGGGCTTTATCATATTTTATGTTTAGATTCGATAAGTTCATAAAAAAACTAAATCTTAAATAAAGTAAAGGGAGACAAACTTAAAAAGTAAAATTCTTACAAATACGATTAGGCCCTTTGAATGATGCACAAATATGTATGCATTCGCTCATAGATAAAGATAGATGGCCAACCCTGCCATTGCGTATTGTTACTTATCGGGTATAGAATAGATCTGCTTCCCTTGTTTCTTACAAACCGAATTCTTACATTATTACTAAAATATTACTAAAATAAAAATAGTAATCCTTTCCCCGAGATAATCCACTGAAAGGTGGAAATATATAACATAGTTTTTTCAGTGCAATAAAGTTACATAGTGTCTATTTTTCGTTGATAAAGGGGTATTTCCATGGGTTTGCCTTGGTATCGTGTTCATACTGTTGTATTGAATGATCCCGGTCGTTTGCTGTCTGTCCATATAATGCATACAGCTTTGGTTGCTGGTTGGGCCGGCTCGATGGCTCTATATGAATTAGCAGTTTTTGATCCCTCTGATCCTGTTCTCGACCCAATGTGGAGACAGGGCATGTTCGTTATACCTTTCATGACTCGTTTAGGGATAACCAATTCATGGGGCGGTTGGAGTATCACTGGAGGAACCGTAACGAATCCGGGTATTTGGAGTTATGAAGGTGTGGCTGGAGCTCATATTGTGTTTTCTGGCTTGTGCTTCTTGGCAGCTATCTGGCATTGGGTGTATTGGGATCTAGAAATATTTTGTGATGAACGTACGGGAAAACCTTCTTTGGACTTGCCCAAGATCTTTGGAATTCATTTATTTCTCTCGGGGGTGGCTTGTTTTGGGTTTGGCGCTTTTCATGTGACCGGATTGTACGGTCCTGGAATATGGGTGTCCGACCCTTATGGACTTACCGGAAGGGTACAATCTGTAAGTCCGGCATGGGGTGTGGAGGGTTTTGATCCTTTTGTTCCGGGCGGAATAGCCTCTCATCATATTGCAGCAGGGACATTAGGCATATTGGCGGGCCTATTCCATCTTAGTGTCCGTCCGCCTCAACGTCTATACAAAGGATTACGTATGGGAAATATTGAAACCGTCCTTTCCAGTAGTATCGCTGCTGTCT